ATAAGATTCATGATCTACTTATTAATGATTCCTTAGGAATTTACCGTCAATCATTTTTAAAAAAAACGGAAAAGTCCTTCATCTCAATTGATGAATTATCTTCTGAGTGCGGACACATTTTAAATTTTGAAAAATGTCCTTTATTGACAGAAGCAAAAATAATTGATTCAGAAAGTCAAGCAAAATCTTTGCAATTTGTATTCGATGTAATTACAAAAGATCAAAAAACAAAGAAAAAGAAAGATATTGGAATTAAAATAGAAGAAGTCAGTCAAAAGGTGTCTAGATGGTCATACAAATTAACCGAGGATTTGTTGGAAGAAGAGGAAAAAGAAAATGAAGAAGAATTAGAAGAAGAAGAGCATGAGATTCATTCAAGAAGAGCCAAACGTGTTGTAATTTATAACGATAATGATCAAAATACCAATTCTATTTCTAGTACTAAGAATGCTAGTAACAATGAGAAAAATGATAATAAAACGGAAGAGGAAGAGGTAGCTCTGATACGTTACTCCCAACAATCGTGTTTTCGTCGCAATCTAATCAAAGGATCCATGCGCGCTCAAAGACGTAAAACAGTTATTTGGGACCTCTTTCAAGTAAATGCGCATTCCCCACTTTTTTTGGACCGTATAGACAAAACATCTTTTTTTTATTCTTTTCATATTAATGAAATGAAGAATCTTATTTTGAGGAATTGGATGGGTAGAGAACGAGAATCTGAATTTAAAATTTTAGATTCCCATTTTGAAAATGAAGAGACAAAAGAAGAAAAGGATAAAAAAGAACGTATAGAAATATCAGAAGCTTGGGATACCTTTGTATTTATTCAAGCAATAAGAGGTTTAATGTTAGTAATCCAATCTTTTTTTAGAAAATACATTATATTGCCTTCATTTATAATAGCTAAAAATATTTTACGTATGTTATTATTTCAATTCCCCGAGTGGTACGAGGATTTGAAGGAATGGAATAGAGAAATGCATATTAAATGCACCTATAATGGTGTTCAATTATCAGAAACAGAATTTCCCCAAGATTGGTTAACAGACGGCATTCAGATAAAGATTCTATATCCTTTCTGTCTAAAACCTTGGCGAAAAGCTAAGGTACGATCTCATCATAGAGATCGAGGAGATTCAAAATATAAAAACAAAGATTTTTGTTTTTTAACAGTCTGGGGAATGGAAGCAGAACTTCCCTTTGGTTCTCCCCGAAAACGACCTTCTTTTTTTGAACCTATTTATAAAGAACTCAAAAAAAGAAATAGAAGGGTAAAAAATAAGATTTTACAAGTTATAAACTTTTTGAAGGAAAGAATAAAATCCTTTATATTTATAAAAGTTAGAAAAGAAAAAACAAAATGGGTCACTAAAATATTTATAGTTATCAAACTCATAATGAAAAAATTGGAAAAAATAAATCCAATTTTTTTATTTGAGTTGAGGAAAGAAAAAGTATATGAAATGAAGGAAAACGAAAAATATTTACAAAAAAATAAAAAGATTCTTCGCGAATCATCTGTTCGAATTCGACCAAAAAATTGGTTAAATTATTCACTAATAGAAAGAAGAATGAAAGATCTTTCTGATAAGACAATAAAAATAAGGAATCAAATAGAACGAAACGAAAAAGAAAAAAAAAAAGATATAGTTCTAATTTATGATAATAAAAGGCCGGAATCTTTGAAAATCTTAAAAAGGAAAAATATCCGATTAATGCGTAAATCGCACTACTTTATAAAATCATTCATTGAAAAAATATACATAGATATTTTACTATGTACCATTAGCATTCCTAAGATCAATGCACAACTTTTATTTAAATCAAAAAAAAATATCTTTAATAAATCCATTTACAACAATAAAATAAATAAAGAACAAGAAGGAATTGATGAAACAAATCAAAATACAATGAAGTTTCATTTTGGTTTGACTATAAAAAAGTTGTTTTCAAATACTTATAGTACTGAGAATAGGAATCCAAATTCCGATACTTATTGGAACTTATCTTCCCTATCTCAAGCATATGTATTTTACAAATTATCACAAACCCAATTACTTAATAAGGATCGCTTGAGACCTGTATTTCAATATAAAGGAAACTCTCCTTTTTTTAAGGAAAAATTAAAAGACTCTTGTATGATAATGATACACGGAATATTTGATTCCAAATCAAGACATAATAAAATTCATTCGTATGTAATGAACGAATGGAAAAACTGGTTAAAAGGTCATTATCAATACGATCCATCTAAAAAAAAATGGTCTCGATTAGTAACTAAAGAATGGCGAAATAGAATCAATCAACGCTGTATGATTCAAAACCAAAACAAGGAATCAATCCAATTGGATTTATATCAAAAATACCAATTCATTCATTCCATGAAAAAAAATAACTATGCAGCGGATTCTTTTATGAGTCAAAAAGAAAAATGGAAAAAAAATCACAGATATGATCTTTTATCATCTAAATACATAAGTCCTCCTAATTCATATATTTCTGGATCAACATTAGAATTTGAAATAAACGGGGATCGAGAAATTCCATATCATTTCAATACATCGAAACCCGAATCATTTTATGTATTAGTAAGTATACCTAGTAATAATTATCTAGAAAAAGGATATATTATTGATAGGAATAGAAATTTGGATAGAAAATATTTTGATTGTATAATTCCTAATTTTTGTTTTAGAAAGAATATTGAGATCTGGACCAATGCACATATTGGCATGACGATTCATAAGAATACTAAGACTGAAATTAAAAATTTAAAAAAAATGAAAAAAAAAGATCTTTTTTCTACTACGGTTCGTCAAGACATCAAACCATGCAATCAAAAAAGAAACTTTTTTGATTGCATGGGAATGCATCAAGAGGGGTTCTCTGATACTGCATCAAATCATAATACTATATCCAATCTCGAATCTTGGTTCTTCCCAGAATTTGTGCAACTTTTTAACATATATAAGATTCAACCTTGGATCATTCCAATCAAATCACTCTTTTTTCATTTTAATAAAAATGAAAAAATAAATATAAATACAAAGAAAAATCCTCATGAATCGTCTAATAAAAAAGATCTTGAATTAGTAAATTACAAGCAGGAAGAACAAGAACAAGAACAACAGGATCAAGGAAATCTTATATCGAATCTACGAAAACAAAAGAATAAAAAAGCTGTTGAAGAAGATTACGCAAGATTAGACATAGAAATTAAAAAGGGTAGAAAAAAAAAAAAATCTCAATATAAGAGAAAAAAACAAACGGAACTAGATTACTTTTTGAAAAAATATTTCCTTTTTCAATTAAGATGGGCTGATCCCTTGAATCAAAGAATAATGAACAATATTAGGGTATATTGTCTCCTACTTAGACTGATAAACCCAAAGGAAATTGCCATATCCTCGATTCAAAGAGGTGAAATAAATCTAGACGAAATGCTAATTCAAAAGGAGCTAGTTCTTACAGAATTGATAAGAAAGGGAATATTTATTATTGAACCAATTCGTCTATCTATAAGAAGGGACGGAAAATCTATTGTATATCAAACTATGGATATTTCATTGGTTGAGAAGAAGAAGCACCAAACAAATAGAAAATACGCAAAAAAAAGACATATTGAGAAAGAGGGGTTTGAAAAATCCATTCCACGATACAGCCACTTATTTTTTAGTGAAGACAAAAATCATTATGATTTCCTTATTCCTGAAAATATTCTATCTCCTAGGCATCGGAGAGAATTTAGAATTCGAATTTGTTTCAATTCACGGAATTGGAATGTTTTGGATAGAAATCCAAGATTTTGCAATGAAAAGAAAATAAAAAACTGTGGACAATTTTTGAATCAGAACAAGCATATTAACACCGATGCAAAAAATTTAATTAAATTCAAATTGTTTCTTTGGCCCAATTATCGATTAGAAGATTTAGCTTGTATGAATCGTTATTGGTTTGATACCAATAACAGCAGTCGTTTCAGTATGTCAAGAATACATATGTATTCACAATTCAGAATGAATTCAATTCAAATGCAAAATTAAAAAATTTTTATTTTTATATTTTTTTTTTATATTTTATAGTGGATTTCCTACATATCGTGTGACATATTCTGTAGATGAAAGCCGAAATATATAGACTGTATAACATTAGAATTTCTAACACATGATGCTGATTTCATAGTGTATCCATTTTCACTAGGAGTAGCAGAATCTTTTTAGTTTAAGTAAAACGAAATCGTTATATTTCGTGAATGCATATATTTATCAGACCCTTTTTATCCAATATCCAAATCCAATTTTCAATTGGATAAAATATACAAAACAAATAAACATAAATACATAAACAAAAAACAAATTAGTATATGAATAAATGAAATCCAATTTCGATTTATACTAGATGAAAATAACTGTCATAATAAATCTTATTATTTTTCCTGATCGGTAAAATTCACACAAAATAAAAATTTTAATTTATTTTATGGTCAAAAATTCATTTATCTCAGTTATTCCACAAGAAGAAAAAGACGAAAATAGTGGGTCTGTTGAATTTCAAGTATTCCATTTCACCAGTAAGATACGGAGACTTACTTCACATTTAGAATTGCACAAAAGAGATTTTTTATCACAAAGGGGTCTGCGAATAATTCTGGGAAAACGTCAACGATTATTGACTTATTTGTCAAATAAAAATAAAGTGCGTTATAAGAGATTAATGGATCAGTTAGATATTCGGGAACCAAAAACTCGTTAATTTAAATTCAATTTATTATTTGAGTTTATTATTATTTATTATTAGCCTTGTTATTTTTTTTTTTTATATATATATAGAATTTACATTTTATATATGACTATATGAATATGAATAGGATTATTTATAATTACTAGAATTATACTAAATTCAATTTAAATTAGGATAAATTAGGATATATATATATATGAAAAATGAAAATATAATGAAAATATAATATATTTAATATTAAGAAAATAAACATGATTCGTATGTACAACTCATATTTCATGGTTATTCAAACGTAAATCAAAGGATCTTGGCCCTTTCTCATAAACAGATTTTAAAATCTATTGATTCTATAAATTTTTTAAAATCATTGATTCGTCTGGTATCTACAATAGAAAATATATGATTTCCATCATTTTATAATTAAAATTTTATCAGATCGAAAATATTTTGTGTTCAAAACTTAAATTTATAGACCCAATGTCGCATTCAGTAAAAATTTATGATACATGTATAGGGTGTACCCAATGTGTACGAGCTTGTCCCACGGATGTATTAGAAATGATACCTTGGGACGGATGTAAAGCTAAGCAAATTGCTTCCGCGCCAAGAACCGAGGATTGTGTAGGTTGTAAGAGATGTGAATCCGCTTGCCCAACGGATTTTTTGAGTGTCCGTGTTTATTTATGGCATGAAACAACTCGCAGCATGGGTCTTTCTTATTGATATGTAACAAAAAACTCCCCTTGAATCATTTGATTCCTCTTTACCGAGAAAGCTCCGTACTCGAGAAAATAAAATATATTATTCTTCTCCCGAGCACGGAGTTTTCTGGTCAAAATTTATCTTGTCTTTATCACGAGTTATTTTCCTTCATAAAGGAAATAAGGCGTATAGGAGGGATACTATATGTATATGTATCCTGGAGCTCCCTCTAATGACCTATGTATTTTGTTCCAATTGGACGATCCATTAAACCAATTGAAGGAAGATTCTAAATGGATAAATATTTTTTTATTTTCACTGGAGACTGGGAATCGATGGACTTTCCATAGGACCCATTTTACTGACAGGATTTATCACTTGAACCAACAAACATTAGATTTCGAAAAATTAGCTAATCAATCATAATTTTTTCTAAATGTAATCACTATAAGAGCAACTGATAATAATGATCCGCATAAAATATCTATAAATTTTATAATCTTACATAAATACAATCTAATGTTAAGGGAAAATATAATTATTAAAAATAATTATATTTATATTTATATTAAATAATAATTTATATTAAATAATAATATTAATATTTAATAATTTTAATAATAATATTAATATTTAATATATAATTATATAATAATATATAATTATAATATAATTATATAATTTTCATATAATTTTATGCCGCCACTCGGACTCGAACCGAGATGCTCTAGCACTGCTTCCTAAGAGCAGCGTGTCTACCAATTTCACCATGGCGGCTTACCTGAAAGAATAATAGTAAATTCATGTTGAATTGTCTATATTCAATAGAATTTCGGAAACAATGAAGCAAAATGCATTTCCATTCATATGGAAGTGTTCAAGTTCAATATTAAGAATGTTAAGTTAGTATTTTCGTAAGTTCAGTTTTCATAAAAAGCTTTTCCATTTATATTTATGTTTTATATATTTATATTTAGGATTTATTAATTTTTTATAGTTAAATTATGGATCTCTTTATATTTTATATTTATTTTTTATTGAATATTAAAGAATATTGATATTGAATTTTAATTCGTTTTTTTTTTTTATTTATTTTTCAAAGTTATGTTCTTATATTATTTATATTGATGGAATCAGTATAGGTAATGACTAATAAAGAGTAATCCATTTTGAACAATATATGTCTTTCACATACAACCATAAAAATGAGTCACCTATCTTTGAATGGCAGTTCCAAAAAAACGTACTTCTATGTCAAAAAAGCATATTCGTAGAAATTCTTGGAAAAAAAAAGGCTCTTTAGCAGCAGTAAAAGCTTTTTCTTTAGCTAAATCTGTTTTTACCGGACAGTCAAAAAGTTTTTTTTTATCTCTTATTTTAATCTCCAATTTCAATTATTTATTATTTAATAGGTACCCTTTTTTATGTTTATGATATTTGTTACCTTAGAACATATATTAACTCATATTTCCTTTTCGATCATCTCAATTGTGATTATGATTCATTTGATGAACTTATTAGTCTATGAAATAGAAGGATTGCGTAATTCGTCAGAAAAGGGGATAATAGTTACTTTTTTCTCTATAACAGGGTTTTTAGTTATTCGTTGGATTTCTTCAGGACATTTTCCCTTAAGTAATTTATATGAATCATTAATCTTCCTTTCGTGGAGTTTATCCATTATTCATATGATTCCATATCTTGGGAATCATAAAAATTATTTAAGCACAATAACTGCACCAAGTGTCATTTTTACCCAAGGTTTTGCCACGTCAGGTCTTTCAATTGAAATGCATCAATCCGAAATATTAGTACCTGCTCTACAATCTCATTGGTTAATGATGCATGTCAGTATGATGCTATTGAGCTATGCAGTTCTTTTATGCGGATCATTATTATCAGTTGCTCTTATAGTGATTACATTTAGAAAAAATATATATTTTTTTTTTTTAACAAGAATTTTATAAGCTTAAGGAAGTCATTTTTATTTGTTGGTACGATAGAATATTTGAACGAAAAAGAAAGTGTATTTAAAAAGACTTCTTTTCTCTCATTTCTAAATTTTTACAAATATCAATTAATTCAGCGTTTGGATTATTGGAGTTATCGTGTCATTAGTTTAGGGTTTACCTTTTTAACCATAGGCATTCTTTCTGGAGCAGTATGGGCTAATGAAGCATGGGGTTCTTATTGGAATTGGGATCCTAAGGAAACTTGGGCATTTATTACTTGGACCATATTTGCAATCTATTTACATATTAGAACAAATAAAAAATTGCAAGACCAAGGCACAAATTCGGCATTTGTGGCTTCTATAGGATTTATCCTAATTTGGATATGCTATTTTGGGATCAATCTATTAGGAATCGGGTTCCATAGTTATGGTTCATTCCCATTTATATCTAATTGAATAAAATAAACTACATGAAGAACACATAAAAACATCGTCTGATAGACAATGAGTATTTGTGCGAGTTTTTGAAAACCGTTTGAATGGAGGAATTATTCAAATGGTTCTCAAAAACTCTAGATGTATTTCATTACAATTCAAATTCACTCTTCATTTTTTTCATTGTACAATGAAGAATCGTGAAAAGATGAAAGTCAAAGAATTATAAGACTTTCCTTCTAATTAATTAGAATTTTATAAGCTATAAAAAGAATTAGTATCTATTTTCTATAAAAATAATCAAAATTATTAGCTAATATAACTTGTACCTTGTCAACCGATAACGGAAGAACGAAATCAGGATAAATCTCAATTCCTATTACAGGTAGAAAGATACAGATCGAAAGAAATAGTTTTCGCGGTCCAGAATATGAAAATTTATAGTTTGGTATATTGAATAGCTTGTATTCATAGAAAATATGACGTAACATAGACAATAAAAAAATAGGAGTTAATATCATTCCAATTGCTATTACAAAAGTAATTAACATTTTTGGCATGAAAAGATATTTTTGGTTAGTAATTATTCCAAAAAAGACTAAGAATTCTGCAACAAAACCACTCATTCCTGGTAATACAAGAGAAGCCATCGAGAAACTACTAAACATGGTAAATATAAATATTTTTTCCATTGGGATAGATATTCCCCACCATCTCGTCGAGATAAACAAAACGTATTCTATCCCAACTCGTTTCTGCTAATAAAAAAGTGCAGCACCGATCAATCCATGAGAGAGTATTTGTAAAATGGCTCCATTGAGTCCCATGCCAGTTATAGAACCAATTCCTATAATTATGAAACCCATATGAGATACGTAAGAATAGGCAATATGCTTTTCAAAATTGCGTTGACCAAGAGATGTTGAAGCTGCATAAAAGATTTGTATTATTCCTACTATGATCAACCAGAGAGAGAATTTAGAATGAGCGTGAGCTAACAATTCCATATTGATCCGAATCAATCCATATGTTCCCATCTTTAATAAGATTCCAGCTAGAAGCATACATGTACTGTAATGCGCTTCCCCGTGGGTATCTGGTAATCATGTATGTAGGGGTATCATCGGCGATTTGATAGCATAAGCTATAAGAAAACCAAAATGGAATATTATTTCCAATGCTGCGGGATATGATTGATTAGCTAATTTTTCGAAATCTAATGTTTGTTGGTTCAAGTGATAAATCCTGTCAGTAAAATGGGTCCTATGGAAAGTCCATCGATTCCCAGTCTCCAGTGAAAATAAAAAAATATTTATCCATTTAGAATCTTCCTTCAATTGGTTTAATGGATCGTCCAATTGGAACAAAATACATAGGTCATTAGAGGGAGCTCCAGGATACATATACATATAGTATCCCTCCTATACGCCTTATTTCCTTTATGAAGGAAAATAACTCGTGATAAAGACAAGATAAATTTTGACCAGAAAACTCCGTGCTCGGGAGAAGAATAATATATTTTATTTTCTCGAGTACGGAGCTTTCTCGGTAAAGAGGAATCAAATGATTCAAGGGGAGTTTTTTGTTACATATCAATAAGAAAGACCCATGCTGCGAGTTGTTTCATGCCATAAATAAACACGGACACTCAAAAAATCCGTTGGGCAAGCGGATTCACATCTCTTACAACCTACACAATCCTCGGTTCTTGGCGCGGAAGCAATTTGCTTAGCTTTACATCCGTCCCAAGGTATCATTTCTAATACATCCGTGGGACAAGCTCGTACACATTGGGTACACCCTATACATGTATCATAAATTTTTACTGAATGCGACATTGGGTCTATAAATTTAAGTTTTGAACACAAAATATTTTCGATCTGATAAAATTTTAATTATAAAATGATGGAAATCATATATTTTCTATTGTAGATACCAGACGAATCAATGATTTTAAAAAATTTATAGAATCAATAGATTTTAAAATCTGTTTATGAGAAAGGGCCAAGATCCTTTGATTTACGTTTGAATAACCATGAAATATGAGTTGTACATACGAATCATGTTTATTTTCTTAATATTAAATATATTATATTTTCATTATATTTTCATTTTTCATATATATATATATCCTAATTTATCCTAATTTAAATTGAATTTAGTATAATTCTAGTAATTATAAATAATCCTATTCATATTCATATAGTCATATATAAAATGTAAATTCTATATATATATAAAAAAAAAAAATAACAAGGCTAATAATAAATAATAATAAACTCAAATAATAAATTGAATTTAAATTAACGAGTTTTTGGTTCCCGAATATCTAACTGATCCATTAATCTCTTATAACGCACTTTATTTTTATTTGACAAATAAGTCAATAATCGTTGACGTTTTCCCAGAATTATTCGCAGACCCCTTTGTGATAAAAAATCTCTTTTGTGCAATTCTAAATGTGAAGTAAGTCTCCGTATCTTACTGGTGAAATGGAATACTTGAAATTCAACAGACCCACTATTTTCGTCTTTTTCTTCTTGTGGAATAACTGAGATAAATGAATTTTTGACCATAAAATAAATTAAAATTTTTATTTTGTGTGAATTTTACCGATCAGGAAAAATAATAAGATTTATTATGACAGTTATTTTCATCTAGTATAAATCGAAATTGGATTTCATTTATTCATATACTAATTTGTTTTTTGTTTATGTATTTATGTTTATTTGTTTTGTATATTTTATCCAATTGAAAATTGGATTTGGATATTGGATAAAAAGGGTCTGATAAATATATGCATTCACGAAATATAACGATTTCGTTTTACTTAAACTAAAAAGATTCTGCTACTCCTAGTGAAAATGGATACACTATGAAATCAGCATCATGTGTTAGAAATTCTAATGTTATACAGTCTATATATTTCGGCTTTCATCTACAGAATATGTCACACGATATGTAGGAAATCCACTATAAAATATAAAAAAAAAATATAAAAATAAAAATTTTTTAATTTTGCATTTGAATTGAATTCATTCTGAATTGTGAATACATATGTATTCTTGACATACTGAAACGACTGCTGTTATTGGTATCAAACCAATAACGATTCATACAAGCTAAATCTTCTAATCGATAATTGGGCCAAAGAAACAATTTGAATTTAATTAAATTTTTTGCATCGGTGTTAATATGCTTGTTCTGATTCAAAAATTGTCCACAGTTTTTTATTTTCTTTTCATTGCAAAATCTTGGATTTCTATCCAAAACATTCCAATTCCGTGAATTGAAACAAATTCGAATTCTAAATTCTCTCCGATGCCTAGGAGATAGAATATTTTCAGGAATAAGGAAATCATAATGATTTTTGTCTTCACTAAAAAATAAGTGGCTGTATCGTGGAATGGATTTTTCAAACCCCTCTTTCTCAATATGTCTTTTTTTTGCGTATTTTCTATTTGTTTGGTGCTTCTTCTTCTCAACCAATGAAATATCCATAGTTTGATATACAATAGATTTTCCGTCCCTTCTTATAGATAGACGAATTGGTTCAATAATAAATATTCCCTTTCTTATCAATTCTGTAAGAACTAGCTCCTTTTGAATTAGCATTTCGTCTAGATTTATTTCACCTCTTTGAATCGAGGATATGGCAATTTCCTTTGGGTTTATCAGTCTAAGTAGGAGACAATATACCCTAATATTGTTCATTATTCTTTGATTCAAGGGATCAGCCCATCTTAATTGAAAAAGGAAATATTTTTTCAAAAAGTAATCTAGTTCCGTTTGTTTTTTTCTCTTATATTGAGATTTTTTTTTTTTTCTACCCTTTTTAATTTCTATGTCTAATCTTGCGTAATCTTCTTCAACAGCTTTTTTATTCTTTTGTTTTCGTAGATTCGATATAAGATTTCCTTGATCCTGTTGTTCTTGTTCTTGTTCTTCCTGCTTGTAATTTACTAATTCAAGATCTTTTTTATTAGACGATTCATGAGGATTTTTCTTTGTATTTATATTTATTTTTTCATTTTTATTAAAATGAAAAAAGAGTGATTTGATTGGAATGATCCAAGGTTGAATCTTATATATGTTAAAAAGTTGCACAAATTCTGGGAAGAACCAAGATTCGAGATTGGATATAGTATTATGATTTGATGCAGTATCAGAGAACCCCTCTTGATGCATTCCCATGCAATCAAAAAAGTTTCTTTTTTGATTGCATGGTTTGATGTCTTGACGAACCGTAGTAGAAAAAAGATCTTTTTTTTTCATTTTTTTTAAATTTTTAATTTCAGTCTTAGTATTCTTATGAATCGTCATGCCAATATGTGCATTGGTCCAGATCTCAATATTCTTTCTAAAACAAAAATTAGGAATTATACAATCAAAATATTTTCTATCCAAATTTCTATTCCTATCAATAATATATCCTTTTTCTAGATAATTATTACTAGGTATACTTACTAATACATAAAATGATTCGGGTTTCGATGTATTGAAATGATATGGAATTTCTCGATCCCCGTTTATTTCAAATTCTAATGTTGATCCAGAAATATATGAATTAGGAGGACTTATGTATTTAGATGATAAAAGATCATATCTGTGATTTTTTTTCCATTTTTCTTTTTGACTCATAAAAGAATCCGCTGCATAGTTATTTTTTTTCATGGAATGAATGAATTGGTATTTTTGATATAAATCCAATTGGATTGATTCCTTGTTTTGGTTTTGAATCATACAGCGTTGATTGATTCTATTTCGCCATTCTTTAGTTACTAATCGAGACCATTTTTTTTTAGATGGATCGTATTGATAATGACCTTTTAACCAGTTTTTCCATTCGTTCATTACATACGAATGAATTTTATTATGTCTTGATTTGGAATCAAATATTCCGTGTATCATTATCATACAAGAGTCTTTTAATTTTTCCTTAAAAAAAGGAGAGTTTCCTTTATATTGAAATACAGGTCTCAAGCGATCCTTATTAAGTAATTGGGTTTGTGATAATTTGTAAAATACATATGCTTGAGATAGGGAAGATAAGTTCCAATAAGTATCGGAATTTGGATTCCTATTCTCAGTACTATAAGTATTTGAAAACAACTTTTTTATAGTCAAACCAAAATGAAACTTCATTGTATTTTGATTTGTTTCATCAATTCCTTCTTGTTCTTTATTTATTTTATTGTTGTAAATGGATTTATTAAAGATATTTTTTTTTGATTTAAATAAAAGTTGTGCATTGATCTTAGGAATGCTAATGGTACATAGTAAAATATCTATGTATATTTTTTCAATGAATGATTTTATAAAGTAGTGCGATTTACGCATTAATCGGATATTTTTCCTTTTTAAGATTTTCAAAGATTCCGGCCTTTTATTATCATAAATTAGAACTATATCTTTTTTTTTTTCTTTTTCGTTTCGTTCTATTTGATTCCTTATTTTTATTGTCTTATCAGAAAGATCTTTCATTCTTCTTTCTATTAGTGAATAATTTAACCAATTTTTTGGTCGAATTCGAACAGATGATTCGCGAAGAATCTTTTTATTTTTTTGTAAATATTTTTCGTTTTCCTTCATTTCATATACTTTTTCTTTCCTCAACTCAAATAAAAAAATTGGATTTATTTTTTCCAATTTTTTCATTATGAGTTTGATAACTATAAATATTTTAGTGACCCATTTTGTTTTTTCTTTTCTAACTTTTATAAATATAAAGGATTTTATTCTTTCCTTCAAAAAGTTTATAACTTGTAAAATCTTATTTTTTACCCTTCTATTTCTTTTTTTGAGTTCTTTATAAATAGGTTCAAAAAAAGAAGGTCGTTTTCGGGGAGAACCAAAGGGAAGTTCTGCTTCCATTCCCCAGACTGTTAAAAAACAAAAATCTTTGTTTTTATATTTTGAATCTCCTCGATCTCTATGATGAGATCGTACCTTAGCTTTTCGCCAAGGTTTTAGACAGAAAGGATATAGAATCTTTATCTGAATGCCGTCTGTTAACCAATCTTGGGGAAATTCTGTTTCTGATAATTGAACACCATTATAGGTGCATTTAATATGCATTTCTCTATTCCATTCCTTCAAATCCTCGTACCACTCGGGGAATTGAAATAATAACATACGTAAAATATTTTTAGCTATTATAAATGAAGGCAATATAATGTATTTTCTAAAAAAAGATTGGATTACTAACATTAAACCTCTTATTGCTTGAATAAATACAAAGGTATCCCAAGCTTCTGATATTTCTATACGTTCTTTTTTATCCTTTTCTTCTTTTGTCTCTTCATTTTCAAAATGGGAATCTAAAATTTTAAATTCAGATTCTCGTTCTCTACCCATCCAATTCCTCAAAATAAGATTCTTCATTTCATTAATATGAAAAGAATAAAAAAAAGATGTTTTGTCTATACGGTCCAAAAAAAGTGGGGAATGCGCATTTACTTGAAAGAGGTCCCAAATAACTGTTTTACGTCTTTGAGCGCGCATGGATCCTTTGATTAGATTGCGACGAAAACACGATTGTTGGGAGTAACGTATCAGAGCTACCTCTTCCTCTTCCGTTTTATTATCATTTTTCTCATTGTTACTAGCATTCTTAGTACTAGAAATAGAATTGGTATTTTGATCATTATCGTTATAAATTACAACACGTTTGGCTCTTCTTGAATGAATCTCATGCTCTTCTTCTTCTAATTCTTCTTCATTTTCTTTTTCCTCTTCTTCCAACAAATCCTCGGTTAATTTGTATGACCATCTAGACACCTTTTGACTGACTTCTTCTATTTTAATTCCAATATCTTTCTTTTTCTTTGTTTTTTGATCTTTTGTAATTACATCGAATACAAATTGCAAAGATTTTGCTTGACTTTCTGAATCAATTATTTTTGCTTCTGTCAATAAAGGACATTTTTCAAAATTTAAAATGTGTCCGCACTCAGAAGATAATTCATCAATTGAGATGAAGGACTTTTCCGTTTTTTTTAAAAATGATTGACGGTAAATTCCTAAGGAATCATTAATAAGTAGATCATGAATCTTATTTATCCAAAAAATTTCTACTAAATCTTCTGTATTTGTATAAGTAATTAAATGATTCATGATTGCATGTGAATAGAGTTTTTTTCGTGTTCCTCGACAAGGTCCGTTGA